GATGTAGAAGAATTTGTTTGGGAAGCAATAAGCCCCTTTGACATCTCTTCATCTGCAAAGAATTCTCGACGTGAAAACAAGGGCTGATCTTTGAATAGGGAAAAGAATGGATCCGCAGGGTCCCAAATGAATTGGCTTATTCGAAAAAAGCCTTGTTCTTTGGAAGATCTATCTCGTGTCTGGTACTGCATGGTTCCACTCTGCAAGAACTCCGAATCATTCTCTTGAAGTTCATCCTCTTTATGAGAAATGATCCGTTTGCCCCGAAATGACCCAGTCCAATAGGGAAATCCCAATTCAGTGGGCCTTTCGATACAATCAAATAGATTGCCACAAGGGCGCCATATTCTAGGAGCCCAAACTATGTGATTGAAGAAATCCTCCTCTATCTGTTGCGGATCGAGGGCCCCTTCTTCAAACCCCGATTCGTATTTTTCATATAGAAATCTCTGATCAACGATAGAACAAGATCCCTTTTGCATCATATCTAACTGATTCCTTGGTTCGGACCGAAGAAGTAATGTCACTCGATTCTTATCAAACTGACTGCAATCTTTTTCTGTCCGTGAGGATCCCGCCAGAGCCAGAGCGCCTTCTACTTCTAATACTTCTAATAGTAATAATAGTAATAGGCCATGAACTAGATCAGAATCATTCTCAACGAATCCATAAGAAGCGATCCAATTCTTTTCATTGGGTCTGGATGAAGACCAAAGATCTTGAGCGACCGATCCGGCAGAACAACTCAAAAGATAAAGAAGTATCGTGAATTTCTTCATGCTCGTTCCAAGTTCGAAGTACCATTTGTACAAATAAGAATCCCCTCCCATACTTGATTTCTTCTTCATATAGATAGATATAGGATCTATGGGGCAATTACTTAGAAGTACATTTTGTGCAACAGCCCTTCCTATCTGATAGAAAAGGATCCCATGATCCTGAACCGATCTTATATGGGATCGAAAATCCCAAGTTTTTCTATGAAGAGCTGATCTAATTGTATTAGTTTCTATAATGGATTTCTTCTGTGTAATACTAATTGATAGGGCCTCGTTGATAAGTGCTACAAGATCTCGCGCATTGGAACCCATGGTTATGGACCCGAATCCGTTAGTATGGAACATCCTCTTTTCCAAGTGAAATCCCCTAGTATATGAAAGAATGAAAAAGTGCTTTCGTTGTTGTGGAAGAAGAAGCCTTCGTATCTTAATACATGTATTGAATTTATTCGGAGCTATTAGAGCGGGATCCACTTTTTGGGGAATATGAGTCGAAGCAATAAAAAGAATCTTTCCAGTGGAACATCTTTCACAATCCCTGGAGAGATAGTTCTCTAATAGACCGAGGGATAAGTAATTCGACTCATTCACATGCAGATCATGAATGTTTGGAATCCATATTATGCAAGGAGACATTGCTTTTGCTAATTCGAATTGAAGGGTGATATCAATATCAAATTGGTCTCTTTTTGGCGTCATATACGTCATATACATAGTTAGCAGCTTCGTATCAATATCAAGGTCATCCTCACTATAATCAATATCATCAATAGGATAACTTTTAGGCTTGTCATCCAGGAACTTGTTCGGAAATACCGTAATGAAAGGAACATAGGAGTTTGTCGCTAGGTATTTGACCAAACAGGATCGTCCAGTTCCTATAGAACCTATCACTAAAATACCTCTAGAAGGGGATAGGGCTAAGCGGAGCGAAAAGGGTTTTCCATGAGGAGATGGGGAATCAAAACTATTAGCCCCGCACGAGGTTTGTGAATAAGCGATTGTCTGATAATGAGCAAGGAATATCCGTCTTTCTGCTAAACAGGATCTATTGAACTCATAATTCAATAGATCCTGTTTATGAATGTCAACTAAGTATCGTAAGGAAATTGATCCCGGTTGTTCAATCATTTGATAACCAGAGTCATTCTTTGATAAATGATCACTATGAGTCAGATTCAATAGAATTTGATCAATCCTTTTTTCTGTCGTTAAGGTGGAGAACTGAACCAAGAATTCTCTTTCTTCATCATCAATCGAATCACTGTTCGCGACCCAGAATTCTATTTTCTCATCAATCCAATAACCGTTCACGTTTTTTCTTTTTCTTATCAATGAATAGATCTCTTTACTTGTACGACTTAGATGTCTCGTATTTCTCGAAAAAAGGATTCGATTGATGGGATTTGGTATGATACTTACAAGATCGATGAGATGGATCTTCCAATATTGATTCTTAGAATATATTGATTTGACCCCATAAGCAGAACCCCGTATTTCTTCCAGAGAATCTCCTAATTGTTCCAGAACAACTAGAAAGAGATTCTTTAACCAGAAAGAATTCAGTTCAGATGTAGGATACCTATCCATAAGTTTTCGAAATTCCATCATGTATGATGGAATCATCAAAGATTTTATCTTTTCTAACTCTGTCTGTAACTCACTAGAGGCTCGGGAAACAAAGAGAAGATGTATACGAACGAGATATCCAGCAACAAGAA